AAAAAATCTCAAGTATCCTTGATCGTGAGCCATATAATTATCACTATAAATAAGAACCATAATTCCAACAGTAGTGATTAACATTGACATAATAGAAGTAAGTGGATCGATCAAGTAGCCGAATTCTAAAGAAAAATCATTATCGAGGGTCCAAGACCATACATATTGATAGATAGAACTGCTTTTTATTTGCTGAATAGCCAGATTAGTTGAAAAAATCATGATTATACTTAACAATAAAATACTCGAAAAAGCCGACATACGACGGAGATTTTTTGTTGCTGTCGGAAAAAGAAGAAGTCCTACTCCTATTAACATAGGAACTGGAAGTGGAAGGAAAGGTATGATCCACGCATATTGATATGTCTGTTCCATAAAAAAAGTTTTTTAATTCTTAATTAATATTAATTGTTTCCGATTCACCGGATCTTACCTCTTTTTGAAAGGAGTCAATAAAAAAATAAAGATATGCACTAACTTAATAACTTAAATAGAAATAGAATTTTTGAATTTTTATTTCTTTTTATACTTATTCTTTAGAAGTTTCTGCTAAATACTTCAAATATTCAAATCAAGAAGTTACAATTGGTCAAATCATATGAAAAAAGCAGATTAATTACTAGTCTCCTTCGAACTTTCAAATTCAAGTTAAATTAGGCATATTTTTCGCGAATTTGACAAGTTACTAAAAAAAAAGAATATTCTTTTTTTTTTTTAGTAATAAAAATAGTTTATGTGATTTTCCCATATCTTTCACGCATCTTATGTATTCTTTTTGATTTTAGAATCAAAAATATTATCTAGAAAAGAAATACATAATGAATTGGCAAAGCGCAAATTTCTTTTGAACAATAGATGTCTTTCACATCCAGCTATACCAATGAGTAATCTCTTAATTTTTATTTAAATGGCAGTTCCAAAAAAACGTACTTCTGCATCAAAAAAGCGTATTCGTAAAAATTTTTGGAAAAGGAAGGGGTATTGGGCAGCGTTAAAAGCGTTTTCCTTAGGGAAATCTATTTCTACCGGGAATTCCAAAAGTTTTTTTGTGCAACAAACAAATAAAATAAGAAATAAAACATAACATGTTACAATAATCTGAATCGGCTTGACTCAAAAATTGACTCATTTCGTTTCGAAAATAAAATTCCCGCTTTCCATTCCCTGTTGAGTTAATCAATAGGAAATGGAATTTGTTTCGCTCTTAGAATTAGAATAAGGATTTTTCTCTTTACCGTACTGAATTCAAAAAAAAAAAAAGAATCCTTTTTTTTGACAAAAAAACATAAGATATGTAATTGTCTTTTTAGTATATTTTCTCATTTCCAAGGTGGGGAGTATTATTTTCCCCATCAGCCTGTTTCTTACAATAATATAAACAATAATATACCTTTTTTCTCTAGATCCACGTTTTTTCTATAGAAAGGCGAGTCAAAAATCAAAATCATTGAAACTAATTGATTAAAATTCTAAACCTTTTTGTGCAACTTTCTTCTTTTTGGATTTTCTATGAATTCCTATATAGACTCCCATATATTTATTGCCATCAATCCACTCAAAAACACTTAACAAATTTTTTTGGATAAATATGTGTCAATTTTTACTGATCCAAAATTTTTTTGTTCATTGATAAAATGGATTTTTTGGTTTCGATGTTTGAAATCAAATAAATCAAAAACAGTTCATTAAAACAAAACAAAAATGTTTTTTTTTTGGGGGGGGGTTCTATCCCTTAATTCATAGTTGGACTATCTAGTTTTCCAAGAGTTCAAGTCGAGGAGAGTCTAAAATACACACTAAAACTAAGACCCTAAATTCAAATAATGAACCTTCAAATACCTATTTGAACGAATTTTTATTCATCAATTTGAATCTTTCCTAAAAAATATTGCAACAATTTAATTCTTAAATCTAGACGATTGCTTATTCATAGGGTATTATGAATTCAAGACAAGCCGCTATGGTGAAATTGGTAGACACGCTGCTCTTAGGAAGCAGTGCTAGAGCATCTCGGTTCGAGTCCGAGTGGCGGCATGTCATCTCCTAAAAAAAGTAAATAGATCCTATAATGAATTCAATTTCCGATTTCCTTTTTATAATTATGGGACTCCTTAAAAAAAATTATGATATTTTCAACTTTAGAGCATATATTAACTCATATTTCTTTTTCGATTGTTTCAATTGTAATTACAATTTATTTCATAACTTTTTTAGTCGATGAAATCGTAAAACTATATGATTCATCCGAAAAGGGGATGATAATGACTTTTTCCTGTATAACAGGATTATTAGTTACTCGTTGGGTTTATTCGGGACATTTTCCACTAAGTGATTTATATGAATCATTAATCTTCCTTTCATGGAGTTTTTCCCTGATTCATATAGTCCCGTATTTCAAAAAAAATCAAAATCTTCTAAGCACAATAATTGGACCAAGTGCTATTTTTACCCAGGGTTTTGCTACTTCAGGTCTTTTAACTGAAATACACGAATCCAAAAT